AAGCCGCCGCCATGGTGAAATTGGTAGACACGCTGCTCTTAGGAAGCAGTGCTAGAGCATCTCGGTTCGAGTCCGAGTGGCGGCATAAATATTAATTCATGTTAATACTAAAGATACAATAGATCTAATAGTATAATAGATCTAATAGAATCTAAAGAATCTAAATTTTTCAATATTTTAGATTCTATTTAAGCCCCAATTTCAATTTTTTAAAAAGGACTTTTCTTTATGATATTTGCGACCTTAGAGCATATATTAACTCATATTTCCTTTTCGATCATCTCAATTGTGATTATAATTCATTTGATGAACTTATTAGTCTACGAAATCGAAGAATTACGTAATTCGTTAGAAAAAGGAATGATAGCTACTTTTTCCTCTATAACAGGGTTTTTAGTTACTCGTTGGATTTCTTCGGGACATTTTCCTTTAAGTAATTTATACGAATCATTAATTTTCCTTTCATGGAGTTTATCCATTATTCATATAATTCCGTATATTAGGAATTCTAAAAATGATTTAAACGCAATAACTGCACCAAGTGCCATTTTTACCCAAGGTTTCGCCACGTCAGGTCTTTCAACTGAAATGCATCAACCTGCAATATTAGTACCTGCTCTACAATCTCAGTGGTTAATGATGCATGTCAGTATGATGTTATTGAGCTATGCAGCTCTTTTATGCGGATCATTATTATCAGTTGCTCTTATAGTGATTACATTTCAAAAAAAAATCTATTTTTTTTTGAAAAACAAAAATTTTTTAAGTTTAAGGAAATCATTTTTCTTTTGTGATATGGAATATTTGAACGAAAAAGGAAGTCTTTTAAAAAAGACTTCTTTCCTATCATTTAAAAATTTTTACAAATATCAATTAATTCAGCATTTGGATTCTTGGAGTTATCGTGTCATTAGTTTAGGGTTTACCTTTTTAACCATAGGCATTCTTTCTGGAGCAGTATGGGCTAATGAAGCATGGGGTTCATATTGGAATTGGGATCCTAAGGAAACTTGGGCATTTATTACTTGGACCATATTTGCAATTTATTTACATACTAGAAAAAATTCAAAATTGCAAGATCGAGTTACGAATTCAGCATTTGTAGCTTCTATAGGATTTCTCCTAATTTGGATATGCTATTTTGGGATCAATCTATTAGGAATCGGGTTCCATAGTTATGGCTTATTCCAATGAATATCTAATTGAATAAAAGAAACTGCATAAAGAATATATAAAAAATAAAGGATATATAAAAGAATCGTCAGATAAACAATGAAATTTTGTGCGAGTTTTTGAGAACCTTTTTAAGAATTCCTCTATTTAAAAGATTCTCAAAAACTTTAGATATATCTAATTACAATTCTAATTAACACTTACCTTTTTTTTATTGCACAATGAAGAATCGTGAAAATATGAAAGTCAAAGAATTCTAAGACTTTTTTTTCCAATTAATTCAATTTATTGAATCTAAAAAAAGGAATTAAATTGAATTTCTACATTATGAAAAAAAGGAAAAAGTCTCGAGAAGAAAATGATGCTATTTGACCACTATACATTGCTAGCATCAAGAAATAGAAAAATCGCAGATTTTGAGTAATTGGCCAAGCTACTAAAGTAGTTCTAAATCCTGTCAGTAAAAAGGGTCCTATGGAAAGTCCATCGATTTCCAGTCTCCATTGAAAATCAAAAAGATTGATCCATTTAGAATCCTTCTTGGATTGAGTTAATGGATCGGATCGTCCAATTGGAAAATGATAACAAAATAAATAGATCATTTAGAAGGAACTCTAGAATACATATATATATATAGTATACCACCTATACACCTTATTTATCCTATGAGTGAAAAGATAATTGAAGAACTCGCAAATATGGGCAAAACAAAAATTATTGTTAACCAAGGAAAATAACTCGTGATAAAGACAAGATAAGATTCTACCAGAAAAGCCCGTGCTCGGGAGAAGAATAATATATTCTCTTTTCTCGAATACGGACTTTTGTCAGTAAAGAGGAATCAAATGATTCAAGTGGAGTTTTTTATCACATATCAATAAGAAAGACCCATGCTGCGAGTTGTTTCATGCCATAAATAAACACGGACACTCAAAAAATCCGTTGGACAAGCGGATTCACATCTTTTACAACCTACACAATCTTCGGTTCTTGGCGCAGAAGCAATTTGCTTAGCTTTACATCCGTTCCAAGGTATCATTTCCAATACATCCGTAGGGCAAGCTCGAACACATTGGGTACATCCTATACATGTATCATAAATCTTTACTGAATGTGACATTGGGTCTATAAATTCCAGTTTTGAACACAAAAAATTTTCAATCTGGTAAAATAAGAAAATGAAATAATCATATATTTTCTATTGTAGACACCAGATGAATCAATGATTTATCAAAATTTTAATAATCAATAGATTTTTTAATCTGTTTATGAGAAAGGACCAAGATACTTTGATTTCCATTTCAATAACCATGAAATATAAGTTTACGAATTCAATTCATGTTAATTTTACTATATGTATATAAAATTTAGATAGATTCTAAAATATAGAAAGATTCTAGTATATAGGTAGAATAATTATATAGATTATATAGATAGATAGAAAGATAATTAATTTGATATTGATATATTATATATCAATATATATCAATATATATCAATATCAAATTAATACGTTTGTTATTTTGTTATTAGGTTAGTGATAGAAGAGGTTAGTAACTCTAAATCTCAATCATAAATCTATAATCATAAATCTATATGAAAAAAGAGAAGAAATAAAAGAAATAAGTAAATAATAATGAAAAAATAAAAAAGAATAAGAATAAGAAATTAAAATTTAATTAAGAAATTTTTGGTTTCCGAATATTTAATTGATCCATTAATTTCTTATAACGCACTTTATTTTTCTTTGACAAATAAGTCAATAATCGTTGACGTTTTCCTAGAATTATTCGTAGACCCCTTTGTGATAAAAAATCTCTTTTGTGCAATTCTAAATGTGAAGTCAGTCTTTGTATCTTACTGGTGAAATGGAATACTTGAAATTCAACAGATCCACTATTTTCTTCTTTTTCTTCTTGTGTAATAACTGAGATGAATGAATTTTTTTTGACCATAAATGAAAATTTGTATCTTTATTTTCTGTGAATTTTATCGATCAGGAAAAATAAAATAAAAAAAAAATAATAATAAAGAATATTTATTATGCCAGTTATTTTTATCTTTTCATTTTTATCTTTTCATCTAGTATACATCAAAATTGGATTCTATTCATATACTCTTTTTTTTTCATTTATGTGGTTTATGTTTTTATGTTTTGTATATTTTAATTAAAATATACAAAACATATATGTATTCGCGAAATAGAACAATTTATTTGTTCTTTTTACTTAAATAAATTCCACTCTTCCTATCCTAATGAAAGTTGATAGACTATAAAACTATAAAATCAGCATCATGTATTTTAGTCTTTTTAGTATTACTACATAGTATATATGTTTTTTGGCTTTCTCATCTACCAAATATGTTAGACGATATGTAGGAAAGAAATAAATTATAAATTTTTTCATTGGAATTGAATTGATTCCTAATTGTTAATACATATGTATTCTTGACATACTGAAACGACTGCTGTTATTGGCATCAAACCAATAGCGATTCATACAAGCTAAATCTTCTAATCTATAATTGGGCCAAAAAAACAATTTGAATTTAATGAAATTTTTTCTATCTGTATTAATATGTTTGTTCTCATTCAAAAATTGCCCACAGTTTCTTATTTTATTTTCATTGCAAAATCTTGGATTTCTATCCACAACATGAAAATTCCGGGAATTTAAACAAATTCGAATTCGAAATTCTCTACGACGTCTGGGGGATAGAATATTTTCAGGAACAAGTAAATCATAATGATTTTTGTCTCCACTCAAAAATATGTTGTTGTGTCGTGCAATGGATTTTTTAAATCCCCTTTTCTCAATTCTTTTTTTTGTGTATTTTTTATTTGTTTGGTACTTATTATTATCGACTGATAAAATATCCATAGTTTGATATATAATAGATTTTCCGTCCCTTCGTATAGATAGACAAATCGGTTCAATAATAAAGATTCCCTTTCTTATCAATTCTGCAAGAACTAGGTCCCTTTGAATAAACATTTCATCTAGATTTATTTCACCTCTTTGAATCGAAGATATAGCAATTTCCTTTGGATTTATCAGTCTAAGTAGGAGACAATATACCCTTATATTTTTCATTACTTTATTCTTCAAATGATCAGCCCATCTTAGTTGAAAAAGTAAATATTTTCTCAAAAAGAAATCTAGTTCCATATCATTCTTGCTCTTATATTGTTTTTTTTTTTTACCGTTTTTTATTTCTAAGCTTGCGTAATCTTCTTCAACAGTTTTTTTCTTATTTTGGTTTAGTAGATTCAATACAAGATTTCTTTGGACCTGTTGTTGGTTTTCTTCCTGCTTGGAATTTAATAATTCAAGATCTTTTTTTCTCTTAGATGATTTTACGTTAATTTTTTTACTTTTTTCATTGATAGAAAAATGAAAAAAGAGTGATTTGATTGGGATGATCCAAGGTTGAATTTTATATACATCAAAAAGTAGTACAAATTCTGGGAAGAACCAAGTTTCTAGATTGGATATAGTATCATGATTGGATGCAATATCATTATCATAGAACCTTTTTTTATTCATTCCCATGCAATCAAAAAGTAAATTGCATGTTTTGCTCTCTTGATGAATTGTAGGAAAAAAAAGATCTTTTTTTTCCATTTTGCTGAAATTATTAAATTCAGTCTTAGTATTTTTCTGAATCTTGATGCCAATATGTGCATTGGTCCAAATCTCTATATTATTCTCAATATTATTTAGAAAACAAAGATGAAGAATTCTACAATCAAAATATTTTCTATCCAAATTAGTATTCCTATCAATAAGAAATCCTTTTTCTACTTTTTCTAGATAATCATTACTAGGTATACTTACCAATACATAAAATGATTCAGGTTTCGATGTATTGAAATGATATGTAATTTCTTGGTCCCCTTTTTTTTCTAATGTTGATTCAGAAATGTATAAATTAGGGAGGCTTATGTATTTATATGATAAAATATCATATCTGTAATGTTTTTTCCATTTATCTTTGTTATTCATAAATGAATTCTCTGCATAGTCATTTTCTTTTATGGAATAAATGAATCGATATTTTTGATAGAAATCCAATTGGTTTGATTCCTTATTTTGAATTTTATCAATTCTATTTCTCCATTCTTTAGGTACTAATACTAATTGATACTTTTTTTTTTTAGATAAATCATATTGATAATAACTTTTTAACCAGTTTTTCCATTCGTTCATTACAAACGTATTAATTTGCTTATGTCTTGATTTATAATTAAAAATTCCGTGTATCATATAATAGTCTTTTAAATTATCCTTAAAAAAAGGATAGCTCCCTTGATATTGAAGTACAGGTCTCAATTGATACTTATTAAGTAATTGGTTTTGTGATATTTTGTAAAAAACATATGCTTGGGATAGGGAAGATACGTTCCAATAAGTATTGGAATTTTTATTGCTAGTCTTAGTATTATCAATATTTGAAAACAATTTTTTTATAGTCAAAAGAAAATTCATTGTATTTTGATTTATTTCATCAATTCCTTCTTGTTCTTTATTTATTCCATTGTTGTAAATGGATTTATTAAAGATCTTTTTTGTTGATTCAAAGAAAAGTTGTGTATTGATCTTAGAAAAGCTAATGGTACATAAAAAAATATCTATGTATATTTTTTCAATGAATGATTTGATAAAGTAGTGTGATTTACGCATTAATCGGATATTTTTCCTTTTTAATATTTTCCAAATATGCTTCTGTAATCCCGATCTTTTATTATCATAAATTATAACTATTTCTTTTTTTTTCTTGTCTTTTGCAGTTTCTTCAATTTGATCCCTGATTTGAATTGTCTTATCAGAAAGATCTTTCATTCTTCTTTCTATTAGTGAAGAATTGAACCAATGTATTGTTTTATTTATAACGGATGATTCACTAGGAATATTTGTTTTTAAATCTTTTTTATTTTCGTTTGGTTCATATACTTTTTCTTTCCTCACTTCAAATAATAAATTGAGATTTACTTTATCCAGTTTTTTCATTATTAGGTTGATAATTCGAACTATTTGGATGACTCCTTTTTTTTTTATTTTTTGAAGTTCTTTATAAATAGGTTCAAAAAAAAAAGGTCGTTTTCGAGGAGAACCAAAGGGAAGTTCCGCTTCCATTCCCCAGACTGTTAAAAAACAAAAATTTGTTTTTTTTTCTTTTTTTTTCATTAGATATCTATGATGAGATCGTGCCCTAGATTTTCGCCAAGGTTTTAGACAGAAAGGATATAAAATCTTTATCTGAATACCGTCTATTAACCAAGCTTGGGGAAATTCTGTTTCTGATAATTGAACACCGTTATAGGTGCATTTAATATGGATTTCTCTATTCCATTCCTTAAAATCCTCGTTCCACTCGGGAATTTGAAAGAATAACATACGGAAAAGATTTTTGGCTATTATTAATGAAGGCAATATAATGTATTTTCTAAGAAAAGATTGGGTTACTAACATCAAACCTCTTATTACTTGAGTAAATATAAAGGTATCCCAAGCTTCTGATATTTCTATCTGTTCATTTTTATATTCTTTTTCTTCTTTCTCCTTTTCTTCGTTTTTATCTTCATTTTCAAAATAGGAAATTTTGAATTCTGATTCTCGTTCTCTCCCCATCCAATTCCTAAAAATTAGATTCTTAATTTCGTTGATATCAAAAAACGAAAAAAAATATGTTTTGTCTAGACGATCCAAAAAAAGAGGAGAATGTACATTTACTTGAAAGAGGTTCCAAATCACTGTTTTACGTCTTTGAGCGCGCATGGATCCTTTGATTAGATTGCGACGAAAATCCGATTGTTGTGAGTAACGTATCAAAGCCACCTCTCCCTCTTCCGTTTGATCATCCTTTTTATCATTGTTACTAGTATTCTGAATACTAGAAAGAGAATTGGTATTCTGATCATTATCGTTATAAATTATCACACGTTTGGCTCTTCTTGAATGAATCTCATAATATTCTTCCTCCAAATCTTCTTCATTTTCTTCTTCCTCTTCTCTCAAATTCTCGGTTAATTTGTATGACCATCGAGAAACCTTTTTACTGATTTCTTCTTTTCTAATTCCAATAGATTTCTTTTTCATTATTTTTTGATCTTTTGTATGTGTTGTAATTACATCAAATAAAAATTGAAAATATTTTTCTTCACTTTCTGAATCAATTCCTTTTTCTTCTGTAGAATTCAAAAATGATTGACGGTGAAGTTCTACGGAATCATTAAGAAGTAGATCATGAATCTTATTTATAAAAAAAAATTCTACTAAATCTTCTGTATCTGTATAAGTATTCATGATTGCACGTGAATCTAAT